GTCCCTGTAGCTTACACAAAGCATGGCACTGAAGATGCCAAGACGGCTGCCACCCGCACCCAAGGACAAAAGACTTAGTCCCAACCTTACTGTTAGTTGTTGCTAGGTTTATACATGCAAGTATCCGCGCCCCAGTGAGTACGCCCTGGAAACCTTAAACCCCAAGAAGATAGGAGCAGGCATCAGGCTCACCACAACCGTAGCCCAAGACGCCCAGCAATTGCCACGTCCCCACGGATTCTCAGCAGTAGTTAATATTAAGCAATGAGTGTAAACTTGACTTAGCCATAGCAAACTAGGGCCGGTAAACCCTGTGCCAGCCACCGCGGTCATACAGGGGGCCCAAATTAACATTATAACGGCGTAAAGAGTGGTCACATGTTATCCAAGTAGCTAAGATTAAAAAGCAACTGAGCTGTCATAAGCCCAAGATGCCCATAAGGCCTCTGTCCTCAAAGAAAATCTTAGAACAACGATTAATTGAAATCCACGAAAGCCAGGACCCAAACTGGGATTAGATACCCCACTATGCCTGGCCCTAAATCTTGATGCTCTACCTTACCTGAGCATCCGCCCGAGAACTACGAGCACAAACGCTTAAAACTCTAAGGACTTGGCGGTGCCCCAAACCCACCTAGAGGAGCCTGTTCTGTAATCGATGATCCACGATATTACCTGACCATTTCTTGCAAATACAGCCTATATACCGCCGTCTCCAGCTCACCTTCCCTGACAGCCCAACAGTGAGCGCAATAGCCCCACCCCGCTAATAAGACAGGTCAAGGTATAGCCTATGGAATGGAAGCAATGGGCTACATTTTCTAAATTAGAACATACGGCAAAGGGATATGAAACTGTCCCTAGAAGGAGGATTTAGCAGTAAAGTGGGACAATCGAGCCCTCTTTAAGCCGGCTCTGGAGCACGTACATACCGCCCGTCACCCTCCTCGCAGGCGACCAAACCCACCCCATACCTAATAAGCTATTCAGCCGAAGAGGAGGTAAGTCGTAACAAGGTAAGTGTACCGGAAGGTGTACTTAGATTAACCAAGACGTAGCTTTAATAAAAGCATTCAGCTTACACCTGAAAGATATCTGCTCATACCAGGTCGTCTTGATGCCAAACTCTAGCCCAACATACATTGACCTGGAATAACAAAGCTACTCCCACAAACCAAACCAAAGCATTTGACAGTCCCAGTATAGGCGATAGAAAAGACACCATTGGAGCGATAGAGACCACGTACCGTAAGGGAAAGATGAAATAGCAATGAACAAGCCAAGCTAAAAACAGCAAAGATCAACCCTTGTACCTTTTGCATCATGGTCTAGCAAGAAAAACCAAGCAAAATGAATTGAAGTTTGCCACCCCGAAACCCAAGCGAGCTACCCATGAGCAGCTATTATTGAGCGAACCCGTCTCTGTTGCAAAAGAGTGGGATGACTTGTGGGTAGAGGTGAAAAGCCAATCGAGCTGGGTGATAGCTGGTTGCCTGTGAAACGAATCTTAGTTCACTCTTAATTCTTCTCCAAGGAAACCATAAACCCTAATGAACCGAATTAAGGGCTATTTAAAGGGGGTACAGCTCCTTTAAAAAAGAATACAATCTCTACGAGCGGATAAATAACCCTTACACAACCTATTGTGGGCCCTCAAGCAGCCATCAACAAAGAGTGCGTTAAAGCTCAGTACCTAAAAATATCTAAACCTTATGAATCCCTCATCACTAACGGGCTAACCTATAACCAAATAGGAGAATTAATGCTAGAATGAGTAACCAGGGTCCTCCCTCTACGACGCAAGCTTACATCCACACATTATTAACAAATCACCAATATACGACTAATCAAACAAGCAGAGTATTAAGCACATTGTTAACCCGACAGCGGAGCGTCCATTAAGAAAGATTAAAACCTGCAAAAGGAACTAGGCAAAATAATAAGGCCCGACTGTTTACCAAAAACATAGCCTTCAGCAAACCAAAACAAGTATTGAAGGTGATGCCTGCCCGGTGACCTGACGTTTAACGGCCGCGGTATCCTAACCGTGCAAAGGTAGCGCAATCAATTGTCCCATAAATCGAGACTAGTATGAATGGCTAAACGAGGTCTTAACTGTCTCTTGCAGGCAATCGGTGAAATTGATCTCCCTGTGCAAAAGCAGGGATAAACCCATAAGACGAGAAGACCCTGTGGAACTTCAAAATCAGCAGCCACCCCAAATAACATAAACACCCACCGGGTTCACTCACAAGTAAGCCACTGGCTGCATTTTTTCGGTTGGGGCGACCTTGGAGAAAAACAAATCCTCCAAAAACTAGACCATACCTCTAGACTGAGAGCAACCCCTCAACGTGCTAATAGCAACCAGACCCAATATAATTGATCAATGGACCAAGCTACCCCAGGGATAACAGCGCAATCTCCTTTAAGAGTCCATATCGACAAGGAGGTTTACGACCTCGATGTTGGATCAGGACATCCTAGTGGTGCAGAAGCTACTAAGGGTTCGTTTGTTCAACGATTAACAGTCCTACGTGATCTGAGTTCAGACCGGAGCAATCCAGGTCGGTTTCTATCTATGATGAACTCTTCCCAGTACGAAAGGATAGGAAAAGTGAGGCCAATACCACTAGCAAGCCTTCGCCTTAAGTAATGAAGCCAACTTAATTACAAAAGGCTATCACCTACCACCCCACCCTAGAAAAGGGCCTAGCTAGCGTGGCAGAGCTCGGCAAATGCAAAAGGCTTAAGTCCTTTAAATCAGAGGTTCAAATCCTCTCCCTAGCTTGCAATGACTAACTTCCCCATCCTAATCAACCTAATCATAGCCCTCTCATACGCCCTCCCAATTCTGATTGCAGTAGCTTTCCTAACACTAGTAGAACGCAAAATCTTAAGCTACATACAAGGCCGAAAAGGGCCAAACATTGTCGGACCATGCGGCCTGTTACAACCCTTAGCAGATGGAATTAAGCTATTCATTAAAGAGCCCATTCGCCCATCAACATCATCCCCCCTCCTATTCATTGCAACCCCCATATTAGCCCTCCTTCTTGCAATCTCCATCTGAACCCCACTCCCCCTGCCATTCCCACTCGCAGACCTGAACCTAGGCCTATTATTTCTCCTAGCCATGTCAAGCCTAGCGGTCTACTCCATTCTATGATCAGGATGAGCATCCAACTCAAAATACGCTTTAATTGGGGCACTACGAGCAGTAGCCCAGACTATCTCCTATGAAGTAACCCTAGCTATTATCCTACTATCCATCATTCTACTCAGCGGTAACTACACCCTCAGTACCCTTGCAGTTACCCAAGAACCCCTGTACCTAATCTTCTCCTGCTGACCCCTAGCCATAATATGATATGTCTCCACACTCGCTGAAACTAACCGAGCTCCATTCGACCTAACTGAAGGTGAATCAGAACTAGTCTCAGGGTTCAACGTAGAATATGCAGCAGGACCCTTCGCCCTATTCTTCCTGGCCGAATACGCAAACATCATACTCATAAACACATTAACCGCCATCCTGTTCTTCAACCCAAGCGTCTTTAACCCACCCCAAGAACTATACCCTGTAATCCTAGCCACAAAAGTCCTACTACTGTCAGCAAGCTTCCTATGAATTCGCGCTTCCTACCCACGATTCCGATACGACCAACTAATACACCTACTATGAAAAAACTTCCTACCACTCACACTCGCTCTATGCCTGTGACACACCAGCATACCAATTTCCTATGCAGGCCTACCCCCATACATAAGAAGCCAAGGAAATGTGCCTGAGAAACAAGGGTCACTATGATAAAGTGAACACAGAGGTATAACACCCCTCTCATTTCCTAGACTTAGAAAAGTAGGAATTGAACCTACACTAGAGAAATCAAAATCCTCCATACTTCCATTATATTATTTCCTAGTAGGGTCAGCTAAACAAGCTATCGGGCCCATACCCCGAAAATGATGGTTCAACCCCTTCCCCTGCTAATGAACCCCCAAGCAAAACTAGTCTTCACCATTAGCCTGCTCCTAGGAACTACCATTACAATTTCAAGCAACCATTGAATTATAGCCTGGGCCGGACTAGAAATCAACACTCTAGCCATCCTCCCATTAATCTCAAAATCCCACCACCCACGGGCCATTGAAGCCGCAACCAAGTACTTCCTAGTACAAGCAGCTGCCTCTACCCTAATCCTATTCTCCAGCATAACTAATGCATGACAAACAGGACAATGAGATATTGCCCAACTAACTTGCCCAACATCATCCTTAATCCTAACCACAGCCATTGCAATAAAACTAGGACTCGTCCCATTCCACTTCTGGTTCCCTGAAGTACTCCAAGGCTCCTCCCTAACTACTGGCCTACTCTTATCCACAGCCATAAAATTTCCCCCAATAACATTACTCTTCATAACCTCTCAATCACTAAACCCAACCTTACTAACTACCATGGCTATTCTTTCTACAGCCCTCGGGGGGTGAATAGGATTAAACCAAACCCAAACTCGAAAAATCCTAGCCTTCTCATCCATCTCCCACCTGGGATGAATAGCTGTCATCATCATCTATAACCCCAAACTCACCCTACTAAACTTCTACCTATATGCCATAATAACTGCAACCGTGTTCCTAATCCTAAACTCAATCAACACCCTAAAACTCTCCACCCTTATAACTACCTGAACCAAAACCCCAGCATTAAGTGCAACCTTAATACTAACCCTCCTTTCCCTTGCAGGACTTCCTCCTCTAACGGGATTTCTTCCTAAATGACTAATCATCCAAGAACTTACTAAACAGGAAATAGCCCCCACAGCAACTATCATCGCCCTACTATCCCTACTAAGCCTATTCTTCTACCTCCGACTTGCATACTGCGCAACCATTACACTCCCCCCTCACACCACAAACCACATAAAACAATGACACACTAACAAATCAACCCACATCCTAGTCGCTGTCCTAGCTTCCATATCCATCACTCTCCTACCAATATCACCTATAATCCTTGCTATGTTTTAAGAAACTTAGGATCACCTTAAACCGAAGGCCTTCAAAGCCTTAAACAAGAGTTAGACCCTCTTAGTTTCTGCTAAGATTCGCAGGATACTACCCTGCATCCTCTGAATGCAACTCAGATACTTTAATTAAGCTAGAACCTTAACACTAGACAGATGGGCTTCGATCCCACAATACTATAGTTAACAGCTATATGCCCTAACCAACAGGCCTCTGCCTAAGACTCTGGCACGCAATTAACGCACATCAATGAGCTTGCAACTCACCATGAACTTCACCACAGAGCCGATAAGAAGAGGAATTAAACCTCTGTAAAAAGGACTACAGCCTAACGCTTATACACTCAGCCATCTTACCTGTGACATTCATTAACCGATGATTATTCTCAACCAACCACAAAGACATTGGTACCCTATATCTAATCTTCGGCGCATGAGCCGGAATAGTGGGTACCGCCCTAAGCCTACTCATTCGAGCAGAATTAGGCCAACCAGGCGCCCTACTAGGCGACGACCAAGTGTACAACGTAGTCGTCACAGCCCATGCCTTCGTCATAATTTTCTTCATAGTTATACCAATTATAATCGGAGGGTTCGGAAACTGATTAGTCCCCCTAATAATTGGAGCCCCAGACATAGCATTCCCCCGAATAAACAACATAAGCTTCTGACTACTCCCCCCTTCCTTCCTACTTCTACTAGCCTCATCTACAGTAGAAGCCGGAGTAGGAACAGGCTGAACTGTATACCCTCCTCTCGCCGGTAACCTAGCCCATGCTGGAGCATCAGTAGACCTAGCCATCTTCTCCCTCCACCTAGCAGGTATCTCCTCAATCTTAGGTGCCATCAACTTCATCACAACAGCAATCAACATAAAACCACCCGCCCTTTCACAATACCAAACCCCCCTATTTGTATGATCAGTCCTAATCACTGCAGTACTACTACTCCTATCCCTCCCTGTCCTCGCCGCCGGCATTACTATGCTTCTCACCGACCGTAACCTAAACACCACATTCTTCGACCCAGCAGGAGGAGGAGACCCAGTACTATACCAACACCTCTTCTGATTCTTCGGACACCCAGAGGTATACATCCTAATCCTCCCAGGATTCGGAATCATCTCCCACGTAGTTGCCTACTACGCAGGAAAAAAAGAACCGTTCGGCTACATAGGAATAGTATGAGCCATACTATCCATCGGATTCCTAGGATTCATCGTCTGAGCCCACCACATGTTCACAGTAGGAATGGACGTAGACACTCGAGCATACTTTACATCTGCCACAATAATCATTGCTATCCCAACAGGAATCAAAGTATTCAGCTGACTTGCAACATTACACGGCGGCACAATCAAATGAGACCCACCAATACTATGAGCTATAGGATTCATCTTCCTATTTACCATCGGAGGACTAACAGGAATTGTGCTAGCAAACTCCTCACTAGATATCGCCCTACACGACACTTACTATGTAGTAGCCCACTTCCACTATGTCCTATCTATAGGCGCAGTATTTGCAATTCTAGCAGGCTTCACACACTGATTCCCACTATTCACCGGTTACACCCTACACTCTACATGAGCCAAAACCCACTTTGGAGTAATGTTCATTGGAGTCAACCTAACATTCTTCCCTCAACATTTCCTAGGCCTCGCCGGCATGCCACGACGATACTCAGACTACCCAGACGCTTACACACTATGAAACACCATCTCCTCCATCGGCTCACTAATCTCCCTAACAGCTGTAATTATGCTAGTCTTCATCATCTGAGAAGCCTTCGCATCAAAACGTAAAGCCCTCCAACCAGAGCTAACAAGCACCAACATTGAATGAATCCACGGCTGCCCACCTCCATTCCACACCTTCGAGGAGCCAGCCTTCGTTCAAGTCCAAGAAAGGAAGGAGTCGAACCCCCATATGTTGGTTTCAAGCCAACCGCATATAAACCACTTATGCTTCTTTCTCATAGAAGTGTTAGTAAAACAATTACATAGCCTTGTCAAGACTAAATTACAGGTGAAACCCCTGTACACTCCACCCCAAAAATGGCCAACCACTCACAATTAGGTTTCCAAGACGCTTCATCACCAATCATAGAAGAACTAGTACAATTCCACGACCACGCTCTAATGGTCGCCTTAGCCATTTGCAGCCTAGTCCTATATCTATTAACCGTCATACTCACAGAAAAACTGACATCAAGTACTATCAACGCCCAAGAAATCGAACTTGTCTGAACAATCCTTCCAGCCGTTGTCCTAATCACACTCGCTCTACCCTCCCTACGAATCCTCTACATGATAGACGAGGTAAACGAGCCAGACCTAACCCTAAAAGCCATCGGACATCAATGATACTGATCATACGAGTATACCGATCTAAAAGACCTCATATTTGACTCCTACATAATCCCTACATCAGACCTCCCATTAGGGCACTTCCGCCTACTAGAAGTAGACCACCGTGTTATCGTACCCACAGAAGCCAAAATCCGAGTCATCGTCACCGCTGACGACGTCTTACACTCATGAGCCGTCCCTAGCCTTGGCGTAAAAACCGATGCAATCCCAGGACGCCTCAACCAAACCTCATTCCTCGCTCCCCGCCCTGGAGTATACTACGGACAATGCTCAGAAATCTGCGGAGCTAACCACAGTTTCATGCCAATCGTAGTAGAAGCAACTCCCCTAGCTAACTTCGAAAACTGATCATCCCTATTATCTTCCTAATCATTAAGAAGCTATGAAACAGCACTAGCCTTTTAAGCTAGAGATAGAGGACAAACCCCTCCTTAATGAGATGCCTCAACTAAACCCAAACCCCTGATTTTTTATCATGCTCACTTCATGACTCACCTTCTCCCTAATCATCCAACCTAAACTATTAACATTCATCACTATAAACCCCCCATCCAGCAAAGCACTTACCATCCCAAAACCCACCCCCTGAACCTGACCATGAACCTAAGCTTCTTCGACCAATTTTCAAGCCCCTCCCTCCTAGGAATCCCCCTAATTCTAGTCTCAATACTATTCCCAGCCCTCCTACTCCCATCGCCCGGTAACCGATGAATCACCAGCCGACTATCAACTCTACAACTATGATTCATTAACCTAGTCACAAAACAACTAATAATGCCACTCCACAAAAAAGGCCACAAATGAGCCCTAATCCTAACATCCCTAATGATCTTCCTACTGCTAATCAACCTCCTAGGATTACTACCCTACACATTTACACCAACCACCCAACTATCCATAAACCTAGCCCTAGCCTTCCCACTATGACTAGCCACACTTCTAACAGGACTACGAAACCAACCCTCAACCTCCCTAGCCCACCTCCTACCAGAAGGCACCCCAACACCCCTAATCCCCGCCCTAATCATGATCGAAACAACAAGCCTTCTAATTCGCCCACTGGCCCTAGGAGTCCGCCTAACTGCCAACCTCACAGCAGGTCACCTCCTCATCCAACTAATCTCCACCGCCACTATAACCCTATCCTCAACAATACCAGCAGTATCACTACTAACCTTTCTAGTCCTGCTACTCCTAACCATTCTAGAAGTAGCAGTAGCCATGATCCAAGCTTACGTATTCGTCCTCCTACTAAGCCTCTACCTACAAGAAAACATCTAACACCAATGGCACACCAAGCACACTCCTACCACATAGTAGACCCCAGCCCATGACCTATTCTAGGAGCAGCCGCCGCTCTCCTTACCACTTCAGGACTAACTATATGATTCCACTACAACTCCCCTCAACTCCTAATCATCGGACTCACCTCAACTGCCCTAGTCATATTCCAATGATGACGTGATATCGTACGAGAAAGCACCTTCCAAGGCCACCACACTCCCACTGTCCAAAAAGGCCTACGATATGGCATAGTCCTATTCATCACATCAGAAGCCTTCTTCTTCCTTGGTTTCTTTTGAGCATTCTTCCACTCAAGCCTAGCCCCAACCCCAGAACTAGGAGGCCAATGACCCCCAGTCGGAATCAAACCCCTAGACCCCATAGACGTCCCCCTCCTAAACACCGCTATCCTACTAGCTTCAGGAGTAACAGTCACATGAGCCCACCACAGCATTACAGAAGCTAACCGAAAACAAGCAATCCAAGCCCTCACCCTAACAGTTCTACTAGGCTTCTACTTCACCGGCCTCCAAGCCATAGAATACTACGAAGCCCCATTCTCCATCGCAGACGGAATCTACGGCTCAACTTTCTTCGTCGCTACAGGATTCCACGGACTACATGTAATCATCGGTTCTACTTTCCTTCTAGTATGTCTCCTCCGCCTAATCAAATACCACTTTACATCAAACCACCACTTCGGATTCGAAGCAGCAGCCTGATACTGACACTTCGTAGACGTCGTCTGACTCTTCCTATATATTTCAATCTACTGATGAGGATCCTGCTCTTCTAGTATATTAATTACAATCGACTTCCAATCCTTTAAATCTGGTTTAAACCCAGAGAAGAGCAATGAACATAATCATGTTTATGATCACCCTATCCCTAACCCTTAGCATCGCCCTAACCGCCCTAAACTTCTGACTAGCCCAAATAACCCCCGATTCAGAAAAACTATCCCCATATGAATGTGGATTTGACCCACTAGGATCTGCTCGACTTCCATTCTCAATCCGATTCTTCCTAGTAGCAATCTTATTCCTACTGTTCGACCTAGAAATCGCCCTCCTCCTTCCCCTACCATGAGCAACACAACTCCAATCCCCCACAACCACACTAATCTGAACCTCCACCCTAATCCTCCTACTCACTGTAGGCTTAGTATATGAGTGGATCCAAGGAGGACTAGAATGAGCAGAATAACAGAAAGTTAGTCTAATCAAGACAGTTGATTTCGGCTCAACAGATTATAGTACCAACCCTATAACTTTCTTCATGTCTTACCTCCACCTAAGCTTCTACGCAACATTCACCCTAAGCAGCCTAGGCCTAGCCTTCCACCGAACACACTTAGTATCAGCCCTACTATGCCTAGAAAGCATAATATTATCAATATTTATCGCCCTAACCATATGACCAATCCAAATACAAGCACCATCCTCTACCATCCTCCCCATCCTAATACTAACATTCTCCGCCTGCGAGGCAGGAGCAGGGCTAGCACTGCTAGTAGCCTCAACCCGAACCCATGGCTCCGACCACCTCCACAACTTCAACCTCCTACAATGCTAAAAATCATCATCCCAACTATTATACTACTCCCCCTAACCTTTCTGTCTCCATGCAAACATCTATGAACCAACCTCACAGCTCACAGCCTACTAATTGCTGCCGCCAGCCTACAATGACTAGTCCCAACATACTACCCTAGCAAAACCCTCACCTCTTGAGCCTCCATCGACCAAATCTCCTCACCCCTACTAGTTCTATCATGCTGACTACTCCCACTCATAATCATAGCAAGCCAAAACCACCTAGAACAAGAACCCATCATCCGCAAACGAATCTTCGCCACAACCCTAATCCTAGCCCAACCAGCAATTCTCCTAGCCTTCTCCGCCTCAGAACTTATACTATTCTACATCGCATTCGAATCTACCCTAATCCCCACCCTAATCCTCATTACACGATGAGGTAACCAACCAGAACGACTTAACGCTGGAATCTATCTTCTATTCTACACCCTAGCCAGCTCACTACCCCTACTCATCGCCATCCTCCACCTCCACAACCAAACCGGCACTCTCTACTTCCCCATACTCAAACTCTCACACCCCACAATTTCAACCTCATGAACAGGACTAATATCAAGCCTAGCCCTACTAGTAGCCTTCATAGTTAAAGCACCACTATACGGCCTCCACCTATGACTACCTAAAGCCCACGTCGAAGCTCCAATCGCCGGATCCATGCTACTAGCAGCCCTACTCCTAAAACTCGGAGGATACGGAATTATACGAATCACCTTACTAGTTAACCCATCAACAAACAACCTCCACTACCCATTCATCACCCTAGCCCTATGAGGCGCCCTAATAACCAGCGCCATCTGTCTACGCCAAACAGACCTAAAATCACTAATCGCATATTCATCTGTCAGTCATATAGGACTAGTCGTAGCCGCAACCATAATCCAGACCCAATGAGCATTTTCAGGAGCAATAATCCTAATAATCTCGCATGGCCTAACCTCATCAATACTATTCTGCCTAGCCAATACCAACTACGAACGGACCCACAGCCGAATCCTCCTACTAGCCCGAGGCCTACAACCCCTCCTTCCCCTTATAGCCACCTGATGACTCCTAGCCAACCTAGCAAACATAGCACTCCCCCCAACAATTAACCTAATAGCAGAACTAACCATCGTAATCGCACTATTCAACTGATCCGCCCTAACACTTATCCTCACAGGAACCGCAATCCTTCTAACCGCCTCATACACCCTATACATACTCATAATAACACAACGAGGCACTCTACCATCCCACATCACATCCATCCAAAACTCCTCTACACGAGAACACCTTCTCATAGCCCTGCACACAATCCCTATAGCCCTTCTAATCCTAAAACCAGAGCTCATTTCAGGCGTCCCTATATGCAGATATAGTTTAAACCTAAAACATTAGACTGTGATCCTAAAAATAGAAGTTAAACCCTTCTTATCTGCCGAGGGGAGGTTTAACCAACAAGAACTGCTAACTCTTGCATCTGAGTATAAAACCTCAGCCCCCTTACTTTCAAAGGATAATAGTAATCCAATGGTCTTAGGAACCACTCATCTTGGTGCAAATCCAAGTGAAAGTAATGGACCTACCCCTAATCCTAAACACATTCATACTACTAAGCCTAACAACCCTCTCCACCCCAATCATCTTCCCATTACTATCAGACAACCTCAAAAACACCCCTACTACCATCACTAATACAGTAAAAACCTCTTTCCTGATTAGCCTAATCCCCATAACAATCTACATCTACTCAGGAACAGAAAGCCTAACCACCCTATGAGAATGAAAATACATTATAAACTTCAAAATCCCCATCAGCCTAAAAATAGACTTCTACTCCCTAACATTCTTCCCAATCGCCCTATTCGTATCCTGATCTATCCTACAATTCGCAACTTGATACATAGCATCAGACCCCTACATCACAAAATTCTTTACTTACCTACTCCTATTCCTAATCGCAATACTCATCCTAATCGTAGCTAACAACTTCTTCATCCTATTCATCGGCTGAGAAGGAGTCGGAATCATATCCTTCCTCCTAATCAGCTGATGACATGGACGAGCAGAAGCCAATACCGCTGCCCTCCAGGCCATTCTCTACAACCGAGTCGGAGACATCGGCCTTATCCTATGTATAGCATGACTAGCCTCCACCCTAAACACCTGAGAAATTCAACAAATCTCCTCTCCCTCCCAAACCCCCACACTCCCCTTACTAGGTCTTATCCTAGCTGCAACAGGCAAATCCGCCCAATTCGGACTTCACCCATGACTCCCAGCCGCCATAGAAGGCCCAACTCCCGTATCCGCCCTACTACACTCCAGCACAATAGTAGTCGCCGGAATCTTCCTACTCATCCGAACCCACCCCCTATTCAACAACAACCAAACCGCCCTAACCCTATGCCTATGCCTAGGAGCCCTATCCACACTATTCGCAGCCACCTGTGCTCTCACCCAAAATGACATCAAAAAAATCATTGCCTTCTCAACTTCAAGCCAACTAGGCCTCATGATAGTGACAATCGGACTAAACCTCCCCCAACTAGCCTTCCTCCACATCTCAACCCACGCCTTCTTCAAAGCTATACTATTCCTATGCTCCGGTTCTATCATCCACAGCCTCAACGGAGAACAAGACATTCGAAAAATAGGAGGCCTACAAAAATTACTACCCACAACTACCTCATGCATAACCATCGGCAACCTAGCCCTAATAGGAACCCCCTTCCTTGCAGGCTTCTACTCAAAAGACCAAATCATCGAATGTCTCAACACATCATACCTAAACTCCTGAGCACTCCTATTAACCCTCCTAGCCACAACCTTCACAGCAGTCTACACCATCCGTATAACCGTACTCGTACAAGCCGGCTTCGTACGTATCCCTCCCCTAACCCCAATAAATGAAAATAACCCAGCAGTAACCTCCCCAATCACCCGCCTAGCTCTAGGAAGCATTACAGCCGGATTCATCATTACCTCATTCATCCTACCAACAAAAACCCCACCAATGACAATACCACTATACATCAAAGCCACCGCTATAATCGTCACAATCCTAGGAATCCTTATTGCCCTAGAAATCTCAAAAATAACCCAAACCATAATCCTAACAAAACAAGGACCATTCTCAAACTTCTCCACATCACTAGGATATTTCAACCCCTTAACACACCGCTTCAGCGTAACAAACCTCCTTACCACAAGCCAAAACATCGCCTCCCACCTAATCGACCTCTCCTGATACAAACTAATAGGACCAGAAGGACTAGCCAACCTACAAACAACAGCAGCTAAAACCGCTACCACCCTCCACTCAGGGCTTATCAAAGCCTACCTAGGATCCTTCGCCCTATCCATCCTAATCATCCTTATATCCTCTCACAGGACAACTAATGGCCCTCAATCTTCGTAAAAACCACCCACTTCTCAAAACCATCAACGATGCTTTAATCGACCTTCCTACACCATCAAACATCTCTGCTTGATGAAACTTCGGATCACTACTAGGCATCTGCCTAATCACACAAATCATCACAGGTCTACTACTAGCCACACACTACACAGCAGACACCTCCCTAGCATTCAACTCAGTCGCCCACATATGCCGAAACGTACAATTCGGATGATTAATCCGAAACCTACACGCAAACGGAGCTTCATTCTTCTTCATCTGCATCTATCTACACATCGGCCGAGGATTCTATTACGGGTCCTACCTAAACAAAGAGACCTGAAACATCGGAATCGTCCTCCTGCTAATACTTATAGCAACTGCCTTCGTAGGGTACGTCCTTCCCTGAGGACAGATGTCTTTCTGAGGAGCTACAGTAATCACTAACCTATTCTCAGCAATCCCCTACGTCGGCCAAACATTAGTAGAATGAGCCTGAGGGGGATTCTCAGTAGATAACCCCACACTAACCCGATTCTTCGCCCTACACTTCCTACTCCCATTCCTCATCGTAGGCCTCACACTAGTTCACCTTACATTCCTACACGAAACAGGCTCAAACAACCCACTAGGCATCCCCGCAGACTGCGACAAAATTCCATTCCACCCATACTATTCCACAAAAGATATCCTAGGGTTCGCACTTATACTAATCCTACTCACCTCCCTAGCCTTATTCTCCCCAAATCTCCTAGGAGACCCAGAAAACTTTACACCAGCCAACCCACTAGCCACACCACCTCACATCAAACCCGAATGATACTTCCTATTCGCATACGCCATTCTACGATCCATCCCAAACAAACTTGGAGGAGTACTAGCCCTAGCCGCTTCCGTCCTTGTCCTATTCCTAGTCCCACTACTCCACAAATCCAAACAACGCTCACTAACTTTCCGACCCATCTCACAAGTCCTATTCTGAGCCCTAGTCGCTAACCTACTTATCCTAACCTGAGTAGGAAGCCAGCCAGTCGAACACCCATTCATCATTATTGGCCAACTAGCCTCCCTATCCTACTTCACGATCATCCTAGTCCTATTCCCACTCGCGGCCGTACTAGAAAACAAAATACTAAACCTCTAATTTACTCTAATAGTTTATAAAAACATTGGTCTTGTAAACCAAAGATTGAAGACTTAGCCCCTTCTTAGAGTTAAACCCTCAGAAAGAAAGGAATCAAACCTTCCTCACCAACTCCCAAAGCTGGTATTTTCAACTAAACTACTTTCTGACCGCCCCTCACCCCTAAACAGCCCGAATCGCCCCACGAGATAACCCCCGCACAAGCTCCAACACCACAAACAAAGTTAACAACAGACCCCAACCCCCAATTAAAAGCAGCCCCGCCCCCCATGAATAAAACATGGCCACACCACTAAAATCCAACCGAACCGAAGAAAACCCCCCACTATCAACCGTACCACTATCCACTAAAGACTCCACCCCCCCACCTACCATAATCCCCACTATCACCACCAAACATATCCCCAAACCATGACCAACAACCCCCCAATCACCCCAAGCTTCAGGATAAGGATCCGCCGCTAACGACACCGAATAAACAAACACCACCAACATCCCCCCAAGATACACTATAACCAGTACCAAGGACAAAAAAGAAACCCCCAAACTAACCAATCAACCACACCCAGCAATAGACGCCAAAACCAGCCCCACTACCCCATAGTAAGGAGAGGGGTTGGAGGCGACTGCCAGCCCCCCCAAAACGAAACAAACCCCTAAAAATACAACAAACTGCATCATAAATTCCCGCCCGGCCTCTCTCCAGGACTAGCGACCTGAAAAGCCGCTGTTATAAACATTTAACTACAGGAACCTAGCTCCACTCCCCCCCCCCTTCCCCCCCCCCGCATGTTTTTCTCATGCTATACAGGGTATGTACTCTCTGCATCGGGTATTTTTGCCCCATCAGACATTACTATAATGTAGGATACTCCACGCGATACGGGTATGCTATGCCAATTTAACTCAAACATTTAGCCCAAATAGATAATGTTCCTGATTTTCCAGCTCTAGGGACATGTTTGTTTCAGGGGCATACTAACCCAAGTGATCCTACCTTAGGCCAAGGCCGCCGGCGTCGCTTAAGATCGAGATTGTTCACTTATACTAGAACTCTACTAGATATACGGATAATGTCACAGTACACCTTTGCATTCACCCAGTCTTTTGAATTCGCCCACCTCCAAGGTACTATGCCCTGCCAAACCCTTTCAGGAACTCCCAAGCCAGAGAACGTGGTTATCTATTGATCGTGTTTCTCACTCTTTCCCTTTAGCTCAAACATTTAGCCCAAATAGATAATGTTCCTGATTTTCCAGCTCTAGGGACATGTTTGTTTCAGGGGCATACTAACCCAAGTGATCCTACCTTAGGCCAAGGCCGCCGGCGTCGCTTAAGATCGAGATTGTTCACTTATACTAGAACTCTACTAGATATACGGATAATGTCACAGTACACCTTTGCATTCACCCAGTCTTTTGAATTCGCCCACCTCCAAGGTACTATGCCCTGCCAAACCCTTTCAGGAACTCCCAAGCCAGAGAACGTGGTTATCTATTGATCGTGTTTCTCACGAGAACCGAGCTACCCCGTGTCTGTGCTGCTTTCGGTTATTGGCTTCAAGGACATAACATCCCCCTACACCCTAGCCCAACTTGCTCTTTTGCGCCACTGGTTCCTATTTCAGGGCCATAACTTGGTTGATTCCTGAGTTTCTCGCTCTTCACAGATACAAGTGGTCGGATGAATAGTCCTCCCTCTATCTCGTAATCGCGGCATTCCGACCGTCCTGCGCTTTTTCTCTGGGGGTCCTTTCAATAAACCCTTCAAGTGCGTAGCAGGAGTTATCTTCCTCTTGACATGTCCATCACATGTGCGCCTGACTATCGTCCCCCTTCCTCTAAATTTGTCATGGTTTCATCGTATAACCCGTCGCATACTCGGATACTGATGCACTTTGACCCCATTCGTTAGGGGGAGGCTATTTTCCCCTTTAAGTAACAGATAATGCAATGGTCACCGGACATACTTACTTTATTTCCCTTTCCTAGGAATTTATACCTAAACCTCTATTTTCACGCACTTTTTGCGTTCGTTTCTTTTTCTCTTGACATTTTTCGTTTCAATCATCAAAATATTTAAGTAAATTCCCCTACAAAATACAAAGCATTAATCATCGTTTCATCAACAATTAACCCTCCTCTATTTTCCCCCTATCCAACAAACTATACAAATCAACGATCACTGTATAAAAACAAACCAACACCAAACCAAAATCCCCTGTCTAACCCTCCATCCCAACCAACCCCCACATCCCTAACAAACCAACCCAAATTAAAACAAAACAAAAATACAAACCACATCAC